GTTTCTGTAGCTTATTTTTAAAGCACAGCACTGAAGATGCTGAGATGGGAAATTAAACTTTCCCCAACAACAATAGCTTTGGTCCTAAGCTTACCATTGGTTTTTTTCAAGATTATACATGCAAGTTTCAACATACCAGTGAGAATGCCCACAAACCCCAAAAAGAAGTATTGGAGCAGACATCAGGCACAACTTTTAGCCCATAACGTCTTGTATTTACCACACCCTCACGGGCTTCCAGCAGTAATAAACATTGGGCAATAAGCGAGAGCTTGACCCAACTATGAAAATAAGAGTTGGTTAATTTCGTGCCAGCCACCGCGGTTATACGAAAAACCCAAATCAATGGCTTAACGGCGTAAATTGTGACTAGAGACCTCTTATGCAATAATATTAAAACTTTTAATTAGTTGTAAAACACTAAAACCAAAAGGAAATCCACATAAATATTTTAGCACTAAGCCCTTGATCACACGAAAGCTTAGAAACAAACTAGGATTAGATACCCTACTATGCTAAGCCATAAACATTGATGGCACCCTCACCAAGCCTTCCGCCAGAATATTACAAGTGAAAAACTTAAAACTCAAAGGACTTGGCGGTGTCCCACCTCGACCTAGAGGAGCCTGTCCTATAATCGATACTCCCCGCTCAACCCAACCTCTACTAGCATTATTCAGCCTATATACCGCCGTCGACAGTCTACCCCATGAGGGCCTAATAGTAGACATAATAGCAACCCGTGTCGCTAATACGTCAGGTCAAGGTGTAGCAAATGTTGAGGAAGTGATTGGCTACATTTTTTATTTTAAAAAATACGAAATACAACATGAAATCATGTACAAAGGTGAATTTAGCAGTAAAATAGGCAAGAGTGCCTACTTTAACATCGCTCTGGGACGCGCACACACCGCCCGTCACCCTCCTCACTAACTCCCCTCATATATATAAAAACAATATATTAATTAGAGGAGGTAAGTCGTAACATGGTAAGCGTACTGGAAAGTGCGCTTGGACTTTCAAAATCTAGCTTAAACAAAGCATCCAAATTACAATTGGAAGACGCCGCTAACATCGGCCTTTTTGAGCCTAAACTTCAGCTAAATAGCACCACAAAACCACTTTAACCAACCATACCAAAACATTTGTGTGATTAGTAAATGAGATTAAACCTCCACACAGCCTAACAAGTACCGCAAGGGAAAAATGAAATAACAATGAAATACTTAAGCAAAATAAAGCAAAGATAAATTCTTGTACCTCTTGCATCATGGTCCAGCAAATCCCCCATAAGCAAAGAGATCTTTAGCTTAACTACCCGAAACTAAGCGAGCTATTTCTGGGCAGCACCACACAGAGCGCACCCGTCCCTGTAGCAAAAGGGTGGGAAGACCTAGAAATAGAGGTAAAAAGCCAACCGAGCCTAGTGATAGCTGGTTACTCAACAAAAGAATTTTAGTTCAACCTTAGATGGCCACAGGGAATGCCTCATTAACCTAAACCACCCACCTAAGGAAAGTCAATAGGGGTACAGCCCTATTGACCTGGGATACAGCCCGAACTGAGAGAAAACATTTATACCTTGCCACAAGTGGGCCTCAAAGCAGCCACCATAAAACTGCGTTATAGCCTTGATTTTAACTAATCTCATCAACTATATTTTTCTCCAACCACAAATTGAGTCACTTTATATAACTATAAAAGAACTAATGCTTGAACTAGTAATACGAAAAATTCTCTATGCATGACCTTAAGTCAGACCAGAAACACTACTGATAATTAACAGATACTAAACTAATACTACCACAACAAAAATCTTATTACAACCCCCTGTTACTCCGACACAGGAATGCAAAAAAGAAAGGAAAACCCCTGCAAAAGGAACTCGGCAACCTCAAGTCTCAACTGTTTACCAAAAACATAGCCTTTAGCCATGCAAGTATTAAAGGTCCCGCCTGCCCAGTGACCCGCTTTTAACGGCCGCGGTATCCTAACCGTGCAAAGGTAGCATAATCACTTGTTCTCTAAATAAGGACTGGAATGAACGGCTAAATGAAGACTAAACTGTCTCTTGCAGACTACCTATAAAACTGATCCCCTAGTCAAAAAGCTAGGATTTTAACACAAGACGAGAAGACCCTGTGGAGCTTATAAACCAACCTCATAACATGACCCCCTGGTTTTTAGTTGGGGCGACTTCGGAGTACAAAAAACCCTCCGACTTACTACCTAGATAGACATATCAAACATCTGTTCTGACCCAGTAGCTCAGTGCTAACTGATTAACGAACCAAGTTACCCCAGGGATAACAGCGCTATCCCCTTTTAGAGTTCTTATCGACAAGGGGGCTTACGACCTCGATGTTGGATCAGGACACCCCAATAGTGCAGCCGCTATTAATGGTTCGTTTGTTCAACGATTAAAGTCCTACGTGATCTGAGTTCAGACCGGAGAGATCCAGGTCGGTTTCTATCTGTGACAAACTACTCCTAGTACGAAAGGACCGGAATAGTGGAGCCAATGCCAAAAGCACGCCCCATCTAAATCCATTGACCACACTAAAATGGTATTAGCCACACCAATTTAACTCAAATATGGGTTGTTAAGGTGGCAGAGCCAAGTAATGCAAAAGACCTAAAATCTTTATACAGGAAAGCAAAGTTCCTTCTTAATAATGCATAATTTGCTTTACTTTATTATTAATCCCCTAATATATATCATTCCTATTCTTATTGCCGTGGCCTTCCTTACTCTACTTGAGCGAAAAATCTTGGGCTATATACAACTACGAAAAGGACCAAATGTAGTGGGGCCCTATGGCATACTACAACCAATTGCTGACGGAGTAAAACTGTTTATCAAAGAACCTGTTCGACCAACTTTTGCATCACCAACATTATTTATTTTAACACCAACCCTAGCTCTATTCCTAGCCCTTCTATTATGAACACCAATTCCAATACCATTCCCTATAACAGATATAAATTTTGGTCTCCTATTTATTCTCGCCCTGTCAAGTATAATAGTTTATACTATTTTATGATCAGGTTGAGCTTCTAACTCTAAATATGCCCTAATAGGAGCCCTACGAGCAATTGCACAAACCATTTCCTACGAAGTTACACTTGGCCTTATTCTCCTATCAGTTATTATATTAACAGGCACTTTCACACTTTATAACCTAATCTTAACACAAGAACATATCTGACTAGCCCTACCCACCTGACCCTTAACCATAATGTGATTTATTTCTACCCTCGCAGAAACTAATCGAGCACCATTTGACCTCACTGAGGGCGAATCTGAATTAGTTTCCGGATTTAACGTAGAGTACGCAGCCGGCCCATTTGCACTCTTTTTCTTAGCTGAATATATAAACATCATATTTATAAATACTCTTTCCTGCATTTTATTTTTCAGTCCACCCCCCACTCAACAACCAGAGCTATTTTCAATTAATCTTTTTACAAAAATAATTTTATTAACTATATTTTTCTTATGAATTCGGGCCTCCTATCCGCGATTCCGCTATGATCAACTAATACACCTTTTATGAAAACAGTTTCTCCCAATGACACTAGCACTTTACATTTGATATTTATCTCTTCCCACAACCTTAGCCGGTCTTCCTCCATTAACTTAATAAGGAAGTGTGCCCGAACATATAAGGATTACTTTGATAGAGTAAATTATAGGGAATAATAACCCCTCACCTCCTATAGAAGAGCCAGAATTGAACCGGCACCTGAGACTCCAAAACTCCCTGTACGCCCACTATACTATCTTCTAGTAAAGTCAGCTAATTAAGCTCTTGGGCCCATACCCCAAAAATGTTGGTCTTAACCCCTCCTTTACTAATGAACCCAATTATTTCATCAATCATAATTTCTAATTTAGCCCTAGGGGCCATCATTACTGCGACTAGCTTCCATTGACTACTAGCATGGATTGGTCTAGAACTAAATACTCTAGCTATTATTCCTATCCTAGCTAAACACCACCACCCACGAGCCACTGAGGCAACAACCAAATACTTTATTACTCAAGCTACAGCTTCCCTACTAGTACTATTTTCAAGTACACTCAATGCTTGACTAACAGGAACATGAAACATTATACAACTGTCCTCATACCCAGCAACCTTACTCCTACTTATGGCCCTTGCTATGAAACTTGGATTGGCCCCAATGCACTTTTGACTACCAGAAGTCATACAAGGCATCACTATATCATCCGCCCTTATTATTACAACATGACAAAAAATCCCCCCTGTAGCTCTACTCTACATAACAGCTAATCACCACTTTATGATTCTATCCCTACTAGCCATTACCTCCATTTTAATTGGAGGTTGGTCTGGCCTAAACCAAACCCAAACACGAAAAATCATAGCATTTTCATCAATCGCCCACCTTGGCTGAATAATTGTAATTCTTTGTATCTCACAAAAATTATTTATTTTTACCCTCCTCATTTACATTTTAATAACCTCATCAATATTTTTAATTCTAATTACCCACACTCTAAAAACACTAAAAGACTTAAGCCAAATATGGTCATCTTCTCCAATAATCTCAACTATAACAATATTTATTTTAATATCTCTTGGCGGTCTTCCTCCAATAATTGGATTCCTCCCAAAATGATTAATTCTAAAAGAACTAACTCTTAATTGTCTAATTCCACTAGCAACTACAATTGCCCTACTATCTTTACTTAGCCTTATATTCTATATACGTCTGACATATATTACATCACTAACTACTCCTCCCAATACAACTAATTCTATAATAAAATGACGCTTCAAATCAACTAAACCAACCCTTTTCTTACCTATAACCTCTACACTTCTTTTTTTATTACCACTTACACCACTTATACCACTCTAAGAACTTAGGTTACATATCAACCATGGACCTTCAAAGTCCAAAACAGGGCCCACTAAACCCTAGTTCTTGCCAAGACCTGTATAAGTTTAATATACATCATTTGAATGCAACCCAAACACTTTAATTAAGCTAAGGCCTATCTAGATGGACAGGCCTCGATCCTGCAAAAATTTAGTTAACAGCTAAAAACCCTACCCAGCGGGCTTCCATCTTTTCTTCCCCCGTTATAAAAAAAACGGGGGAAGCCCCGGCACGAATCGGTGCTTTTTCAAATTTGCAATTTGACGTGTGTTCACCGCAGGACTTGATAGAGGGAGCCTGCTCCATAGTGGGGTTTACAGCCCCACGCCTATCTTCGGCCACTCTACCTGTGTACTTAACTCGTTGACTATTTTCAACCAACCACAAAGACATCGGCACCCTTTATCTCTTATTTGGTGCTTGAGCAGGAATAGTCGGGACCGCCTTAAGCCTAATTATCCGAACTGAATTAAGTCAGCCAGGGACCCTCCTAGGGGATGACCAGGTGTACAATGTGGTAGTTACTGCCCATGCATTTATTATAATCTTCTTCCTAGTGATACCTGTAATGATCGGAGGGTTTGGAAACTGATTGGTCCCACTAATAATTGGAGCACCAGACATAGCATTTCCCCGAATAAACAACATGAGTTTTTGACTTCTCCCACCCTCACTTCTTCTTTTATTATCCTCATCAGCTGTTGAAGCGGGAGCCGGAACAGGCTGAACTGTTTACCCTCCGCTCGCAGGAAATTTAGCCCATGCAGGCGCATCCGTGGATCTTACTATCTTTTCACTTCACCTCGCCGGTATCTCCTCCATTTTAGGAGCAATTAACTTTATTACCACCTGCATCAATATAAAACCACCAAACATAAATCAGTACCAGACCCCTCTTTTCGTTTGATCAGTCTTAATTACTGCTGTCCTACTTCTCCTGTCCCTCCCAGTTCTGGCCGCCGGAATTACTATACTACTAACAGATCGAAATCTAAATACCTCATTCTTTGACCCCTCTGGAGGAGGTGACCCAATCCTCTATCAACACCTGTTCTGATTCTTTGGCCACCCAGAAGTTTATATCTTAATTTTACCTGGCTTTGGTATAATCTCACACATCGTAACATACTACGCAGGAAAAAAGGAACCATTTGGTTATATGGGTATGGTTTGAGCTATAGTATCAATTGGGTTCCTAGGCTTTATCGTATGAGCCCACCACATATTTACAGTTGGCATAGACGTTGACACTCGCGCCTACTTTACCTCTGCTACAATAATTATTGCAATCCCAACAGGGGTTAAAGTATTTAGCTGATTAGCCACACTACATGGTGGCACCATAAAATGAGACGCCGCAATACTCTGGGCCCTAGGCTTTATTTTTTTATTTACAGTTGGCGGACTTACCGGCATTATTCTTGCCAATTCATCACTAGATATTGTTTTACACGATACTTATTATGTTGTAGCCCACTTCCACTATGTTTTATCAATAGGAGCTGTCTTCGCGATCATAGGTGGGTTTGTTCACTGGTTCCCATTATTTTCAGGCTATACTTTGCACCCTACATGAGCTAAAATTCAATTTGGCGTAATGTTCACTGGAGTAAACATAACATTCTTTCCGCAACACTTTTTAGGCCTAGCTGGCATACCCCGACGCTACTCCGACTACCCAGACGCCTATGCGCTATGAAATTCTATCTCATCTATTGGCTCACTAATCTCCCTCACAGCAGTCATTATAATAATATTTATTATTTGAGAAGCACTAGCTGCTAAACGCGAAGTCAAAACCTTAGAACTCACAAACACTAACCTTGAATGACTACACGGATGCCCTCCCCCCTACCACACCTATCAAGAGTCAACTTTTGTACGAACCCCAAGGGAGGAAGGATTTGAACCCCCTATAACTAATTTCAAGTCAGCTGCATTCCATGTCTGCCTCTCCCCTAATGAGACCCTAGTAAAAATATTATATTGTTCTGTCAGCACTAAGTTATGGGCAACCAGTCCCATGGTTCTCAATGGCTCAACCAGCTCAACTCGGCTTTCAAAATGCTGCCTCTCCGATCATAGAAGAACTTCTCCACTTCCATGACCACGCTCTAATAATTGTCTTTCTTATCAGCGCACTTGTACTATATATTATTAGCCTAATACTGTCTACCAAACTCACACACACAAACAATATAGATGCTCAAGAAGTCGAGATAGTATGAACAGTTCTCCCAGCAATTATTCTTATTATAATTGCACTCCCCTCCCTGCGTATTCTTTATCTTATAGACGAGATTAATAATCCACACCTCACAATCAAAGCCATAGGCCACCAGTGATATTGAAGCTACGAATATACAGATTACGAAAACCTTCTGTTTGATTCATACATAATCCCAACCTCAGATTTAGCTCCCGGAGGATTCCGCCTTCTAGAAGTTGACCATCGAATAGTAGTGCCTATAGAATCCCCAATTCGAATTTTAATTTCCGCAGAAGATGTTCTTCATTCATGAGCTGTACCCGCACTGGGCATTAAAACGGATGCCGTACCAGGCCGCCTTAACCAAACAACTATAATTACCTCTTTTCCAGGCCTATTCTATGGCCAATGTTCAGAAATTTGTGGCTCCAATCATAGCTTTATACCTATTGTAGTAGAATCTACCCCCTTAATTCACTTTGAAAACTGATCTAATCTAATAATTTCCTCATCACTAAGAAGCTATACAGCATTAGCCTTTTAAGCTAAAGAAGGGATCTAAAACCCCTTGGTGACATGCCACAACTAAATCCTGCACCCTGATTCCTTGTTTTTTTACTAGTTTGAATAACACTTATTCTTCTATTAACAAAAACACTAATAACCAAAATCACCCCACTACCCCAACCACAACATTATTCTATAAGCTCTAACTTCTGATCTTGACCATGGCCCTAAACTTCTTTAATCAATTTAATATTCCATACACTTTATGAATTCCCCTCATTATTCCAGCCATAGCGTTTCCATTAACACTTATATTCTCAACAAATCGTCTTATGAAAAGCCGCTGCTTAGCCATTCAATCCTGACTTTTGATAAACATTGCAAAACAACTAATGTTACCAATTAGTACATCAGGACACAAATGAACAAGCACCTTTATCTCAATTATACTCCTCATTATTTCATTAAACACATTAGGCCTATTACCTTATACCTTCACCCCAACCACACAACTCTCAATAAATATAGCACTAGCAACCCCAACCTGATTAATAACAATTTTAGTGGGACTCCGAAACCAACCTACTATATCATTGGGCCACCTTCTTCCAGAAGGAACTCCAACCCCCCTCACTCCAATACTTATCATAATTGAGACCGTGAGCCTATTTATTCGTCCAATTGCACTAGGTGTACGACTCACAGCTAACTTAACTGCTGGACACCTATTAATACAACTAACTTCCACAGCTGTTCTGGCTGTTTTTAACACCATACCATTAACCTCTCTGCTCACCCTAATTTTGCTAATACTTTTAACCTGTTTAGAAATAGCCGTTGCTATAATTCAAGCATACGTTTTTATTCTTCTCCTAACACTATACTTACAAGAAAATACCTAATGACCCACCAAGCTCACCCATTCCATATAGTTGATCCTAGCCCATGGCCCCTAACAGGGGCCATTGCAGCTCTGCTAATAACTTCAGGCCTTGCAACATGATTTCACTTCAACAACACAAGTCTTATAGCCCTCGGCCTTCTAATTTTAGCCCTAACAATACAACAATGATGACGAGATATTATCCGTGAGAGCACCTATCAAGGTCACCATACAATACCAGTTCAAAAAGGCCTTCGACACGGCATAATCTTGTTTATTACATCAGAAGTCTTTTTCTTCGCAGGGTTCTTTTGAGCCTTCTACCACTCTAGCCTTGCCCCTACTCCAGAGCTTGGTAGTCAATGACCACCAACTGGTATTCAACCACTCAACGCCTTCGAAGTCCCCTTACTCAATACAGCAATTCTTCTTGCCTCTGGTGTAACAGTTACATGAGCCCACCATGCTATTATAGAAAATAATCGTGCAAATAGCATTCAAGCACTCACCCTAACTATTCTGTTAGGTATTTACTTCACAGCCCTCCAAGCTAGTGAATATTATGAAACCCCCTTTACTATTTCAGACTCCGTTTATGGAGCCACCTTCTTTGTAGCAACTGGCTTTCATGGCCTTCACGTAATCATTGGCACCACTTTTCTTCTGACCTGCCTTATACGTCAAACTCTCTACCACTTTACAACCAAGCACCATTTTGGATTTGAAGCAGCCGCCTGATATTGACACTTTGTAGACATTGTATGATTATTCCTATATGTATCTATCTACTGATGAGGCTCCTACTTTTTTAATATAAAAAATATAGATGATTTCCACTCATCCAATTCCAGCCCAAACCTGGAAAAAAGTAATGACCCTATTATTAATACTTTTCACTACTTTATTTATCGTAATCCTTCTAATCTTCTTAAGCTTTTGATTACCACAGATTAACCCAGATGTAGAAAAACTTTCCCCATATGAATGTGGTTTTGACCCACTAGGTTCTGCCCGACTACCATTCTCCCTACGGTTTTTTTTAGTAGCCATTCTTTTTCTTCTATTTGACCTGGAAATTGCTTTACTACTTCCTACCCCCTGAACAATTAACCTATCACTACCAACCACAACTATCTATTGAGCTTCAATTATTATCACTCTTTTAATTATTGGATTAATTTATGAATGACTTCAAGGAGGCCTAGATTGAGCCGAATAGGGGACTAGTTTAATAAAAATTACTAATTTCGACTTAGTAGATTCTGACTTATCAGAGGCCCCAAATGCCTATAATTCTATTTTTGCTTAGTCTTTCATTTTCACTGGGCTTACTTGGTCTAGCACTTCATCGCACCCACCTTTTATCTATTTTAATTTGCATAGAAAGCATAATATTAAGCTTATATTTGATAATAGCCTCATTTATATCCTCCTATAACATTTTAACCTCAACCCTACTCCCTATTCTTCTACTCGCCCTCTCAGCCTGTGAAGCCAGCGCAGGTTTAGCCCTACTTGTTGCCACCTCCCGAACCCATGGAAACGACCACATAAAAAACCTTAGTCTCCTAAAATGCTAAAAATTATTGTTCCAACACTTATTATAATTCCAATAACACTTCTACTTAAACCCCTCATTCTTTTACCAATTTTAATTTCATACTCAATACTTATTGCATTACTTAGCCTCACCATCCTAGATACTCCAATAATTATAAACTACTATAACACATCAACTTTCTTATCAACAGACACTATCTCTACACCCCTAATTATTTTGTCATGCTGACTATTTCCCTTAATGATTATAGCCAGCCATAATCACTTAGCCCAAGAACCTCTTCACCAAAAACGACTTTTCCTCGTTTCATTAGCAACACTTCAATCAGCGCTTCTTGCCACCTTTACCGCTTCAGACTTTATTTTATTTTATATCTTATTTGAAACAACCTTAATCCCTACACTCATTATTATTACCCGATGGGGTAATCAAGCTGAACGACTACGTGCAGGCATTTACTTTTTATTTTATACACTAATAAGTTCTCTTCCCCTCCTTATTGCACTCTTACACCTCTTTAACAGTTATGGGAGCTCCTCAATAAAACTTTTCTTATTATATCAACCCCTCCTTAATGAGACTAACATAAAAATTAGCCCAATATTATGACTTGCCTTCTTACTAGCCTTCATAGTTAAATTACCCCTATATGGCCTGCACCTTTGATTACCTAAAGCCCATGTAGAAGCCCCAATCGCCGGTTCAATAGTTCTTGCAGCCATTTTATTAAAGCTGGGGGGCTATGGATTAATCCGAATTTCCCCAATACTATACCCTCACCCCCAAATGCTCTTATACCCACTCATAGTATTAGCTATCTGAGGAATTTTAATAACAAGTTCAATTTGCTTGCGACAAACTGATCTAAAAGCCCTTATCGCCTATTCATCTGTTAGCCACATGGGGTTGGTAGCTGCTGCAATTTTAACTCAAACGCCCTGAGGCCTCACAGGGGCAATAATTTTAATAATTGCACATGGCCTCACATCTTCAGCTTTATTCTCACTTGCAAATACTAATTATGAACGAACCCACACTCGAACACTCCTCCTAGTCCGAGGGCTCCAATTGGCAATACCTTTAATATCTACATGATGACTGCTCATCAGCCTAACAAACATAGCCCTACCACCATCCATTAACCTGATTGGAGAACTTCTCATTATTACTACCCTATTTAATTGATCTCCCTTCACTATTCTCCTAACAGGACTTGGAACCCTTATTACAGCTTCCTACACCCTTTATATATTCTTAACCACACAACGAGGAAATTTTTCAACACAATATCTTCTCCTACCTACTCAAACTCGAGAACACCTACTAATAATACTACACCTCCTTCCACTAGGACTTCTTATTATTAAACCAACCCTAATTTCTGGCCTTTTTACTTGTTAGTGTAGTTTATCAAAACACTAGGCTGTGGTCCTAGAAATAGAAATACTAAAATTTCTCACTTACCAAGAGGCGTTTGAACATCTAGACCTGCTAACTCTGGAAACCGAAGATAAAACCCTCGGGCCTCTTACTTTTAAAGGAAAATAGACATCCACTGGTTTTAGGCACCAAAAATCTTGGTGCAACTCCAAGTAAAAGTAAGTATGCATGACCTTATTCTGCATTCTACCATGTTAACTGTGCTATTCATCTTAATTCATCCACTTATCACAACCTTAAACCCCCTATCCCTAATATTCGGGTGGGGGATACTCTATGCCAAAGCCGCAGTCCAACTAGCGTTCAAAACTAGCTTAATCCCGCTAGCCATCTTTATATGCACCGGGATAGAAGCCTCTACAACTAATTTTGCTTGAACCAATGTTGCCAACATAGACATTAACATCAGCTTTGTTATGGATATATATTCACTTACATTTGTACCAGTAGCCCTATTCGTTACATGATCTATCCTTGAATTTGCTAACTGATATATATCATCCGACCCCAACGCCAATCGATTTTTTAAATATCTTTTAGTTTTTCTAGTTGCAATACTTACCCTTGTTACAGCTAACAATATATTTCAACTGTTTGTTGGTTGAGAGGGCGTAGGCATTATATCATTTATACTTATCGGCTGATGGTTTGCCCGCCCTGACGCTAACACAGCGGCCCTTCAAGCCATTATTTATAATCGCGTCGGAGACGTAGGCTTTATACTAGCACTAGCCTGACTTGCAACACACATAGCAAGCTGAAATATCCAAGAAATAATTACCCAAATAAAAAACCCCCCCCTTTTACCACTCCTGGGCCTTATCCTAGCCTCCGCTGGAAAATCCGCACAATTTGGACTACACCCTTGACTCCCAGCAGCTATGGAGGGCCCAACACCAGTTTCAGCCCTACTGCATTCAAGCACAATAGTTGTTGCTGGCATTTTTATATTAATTCGACTCCACCCTATCTTGCAAAATAATGAAACAGCCCTTTCAATTTGCCTTTGCCTGGGTGCACTTACCACACTCTTTACAGCTCTATGCGCTTTAACACAAAATGACATTAAAAAAATTATTGCATTTTCAACTTCAAGCCAGCTTGGCCTAATAATAGTAACTATTGGCCTGAACCAACCACAACTAGCCTTTCTTCATATTATAACTCATGCTTTCTTTAAAGCCATACTCTTCCTTTGTTCTGGGTCAATTATTCACAACTTTAATAACGAACAAGACATTCGAAAAATGGGAGGAGTTCAAAAACTCCTACCCACAACCACCACCTGTATAACCATCGGAAATTTAGCCCTCACAGGAACCCCATTCTTATCAGGCTTTTACTCAAAAGATACAATTATTGAAACTATAAACTCTTCATACTTAAACGCCTGAGCCCTTATAATTACACTATTTGCAACAATACTGACAGCCACTTATTCCATGCGGATAACATTTTATGTTCAATTAAACACTCCACGAACTCCTATGACCACTATAAACGAAACACCACCCACTCTTATTAATCCACTTATTCGCCTCGCAATCGGAAGCCTGCTCGCCGGACTCATCTTAATAACAGCTATTTTACCATCAAAACCAACAACCATAACTATACCCCCAATAATGAAACTACTAACAGTAGTTATCTCCCTCTTAGGGGCCTTATTCGCCCTACAAATTGCAAAAAAAACAACCTGATTAATATCTACAAAACGATCAAAATATCATCCCTTCTCAAATCAGCTCGGATTCTACAACTCAACCCTTCACCGATCCTCACCAATAACCTCTATAATAACAGGACAAAACATTGCCCTGCACATAAATGACTTACTTTGATTAGAAAAAGCAGGCCCAAAAGGACTAACCTCATTAAACGCCTCAAACATTCAAATAACTTCTCTAGCACAAAAAGGCCTAATAAAACTTTATCTTTCAATTTTTATTGTTACTCTATCATGCTTCTTAGTTATTTTATGAACCTAACTGCACGAAGACTCCCTCGCACCAAACCACGTGTTAACTCTAACACAACCAAAAGACTTAGTAGTAAAGCCCAACCACAAATCAACAAACCCTTCCCTCCTAAATAATATAATAATGACACACCACCTAAATCCACACGAATTATGGATAACCCACATGAATTAACTCCTTCTAGTCCCAAACCAATTAAATTTTCCTTCCCTATAACTAGCATAGCAACCACAAATAAAACGTAACTACTAAAATAAACCCCAACCGACCCATAACCTCAGGCTTCTGGAAACAAATCTGAAGACAACGCAACAGAGTAAGCAAATACTACTAGTATTCCTCCCAAATAAATTAAAAGAAGAACAATCGAAACAAAAGAGCACCCAACTGCCACTAAAACTCCACATCCCATACTAGCGCCCACAACCAAACTACCAGCTCCAAAATAGGCTGACGGATTAGATGCAACACCAACTATACTAATTACTACACAAATCAAAAATAAACTAATAAAATACATCATTATTTTAATTTGACTTACGCCAAAACCTGCGACTCGAAAAACCGCTGTTGTTATTCAACTACTAAAACTAATGACAACCAATATACGAAAACAACACCCGATTCTTAAAATTATTAATAACTCCTTTATTGACCTCCCAACCCCACCCAATATCTCTGCATGATGGAACTTTGGCTCCCTTTTAGGTCTATGCCTCGTCATTCAAACCGCTACCGGACTTTTCCTAGCCATACACTACACTGCAGATATCTCCTCAGCTTTCTCTTCAGTCTCACACATTCATCGTGATGTTCAATACGGGTGACTCATCCGTAATCTACATGCCAACGGAGCTTCAATATTTTTTATCTGCATTTATCTCCACATCGGCCGAGGCCTATACTACGGCTCCTACATATACTTAGAGACTTGAAATATTGGAGTTATTCTACTCCTTTTATTAATAGCCACAGCCTTCATGGGTTACGTCCTCCCATGAGGACAAATATCCTTCTGAGGTGCCACTGTTATTACTAATTTATTATCTGCAATCCCCTACGTAGGCAACTCCCTAGTTGAGTGAATTTGAGGGGGCTTCGCAGTTGACAATGCAACCCTCACTCGATTTTTTACCTTCCACTTTCTATTACCATTTGCAATTATAGGGGTCTCAATAATTCACCTCATATTCCTTCACGAAACTGGATCCAACAACCCAACAGGTCTTAATTCCAACTTAGACAAAATTCCATTCCACCCCTACTATTTGTACAAAGATATTCTTGGGGCCTTAATTATGATCACTTTACTTTTATACCTCGCACTATTTTCACCTTGCCTGTTAGGCGACCCAGAAAATTTTACACCTGCAAACCCACTAGTCACACCACCCCACATCAAACCAGAGTGATACTTCCTATTTGCTTATGCTATTTTACGATCTATCCCAAACAAACTGGGAGGTGTACTCGCCCTATTTCTTTCTATCCTAGTACTATTTATCCCCCCCATCATTCACACCTCTAAACAACGCACTCTTTCCTTTCGACCCATCTCCCAAATACTCTTCTGACTCCTTATTTCCGATATTTTAATTCTCACTTGGATTGGGGGCCAACCTGTTGAACACCCATTTATTATCATCGGTCAACTTGCCTCTCTATGTTACTTCCTAATTTTTCTTCTACTAATACCAGTAATTGCCCTCCTAGAAAATAAACTCCTAAAATGATAAATGTTTTAGTAGCTTAAACTATTTAAAGCCCTGGTTTTGTAAGCCAGAAATGAGATATTATCCTCCTAAAACATCAAAAGAAAGGGCTAAAAATCCTCATCACTGATCCCCAAAACCAGCATTTTTATTAAACTATCTTTTGAAGTACTCGCCGCATATTGCGGCTTTTTTACCCACTTAATACTTATTCACTCGCCGCATATTGCGGCTTTTTTACCCACTTAATACTTATTCACTCGCCGCATATTGCGGCTTTTTTACCCACTTAATACTATTCACTCGCCGCATATTGCGGCTTTTTTGCCCACTTAATACTATTCGCTCAAACCGCAAAAATTTTTATTTTAACTACTCCTACTGTCCCCATTATCTATGGCGGCCCCCCCAACCCCCCATGGGGTTATGGGGTGATGATCAATATACTATTATGTATATAGTACATTAACCTATTTACCCCATGAAAAATATTTAGTACAATATCCTAATTACTATACATAATACGTATATGTATATTGTACATTAATTTATTTACCCCATGAATATCATCTATATACCTACTSYTTATGTATATTGTACATTAATTTATTTACCCCATGAATATCATCTATATACCTACTCCTTATAATTATACATAATACATATTTATATGACGTGCATAACTTATTTACCATACGAGTATTCTTTAGGTATTATATCCTATATTTATACTAAAGAACGTTATCTCTATCTTGTGCATAATTCCACTTCCTCACGGATATCCAATCATTACTACCCTAGTTAATCTTACATTTGGACATTACCTGCAATATCGCTCGTCAACACGGCAGTGTATTTTATACATGTTTATCTCTTTATCTGGCTTCTCACGTGAGAATCATCAACCCCTGCGCGTAAGGCCCCCCTCCCTAGTATCACGTCCATAACTTGAGGTTGCACCACTTTCTCACCTTTTCCAAGGCCTCTGGTTGTTAGGTCAGGACCATTCTACTCTCCATCACCACTTTCTCACCTTTTCCAAGGCCTCTGGTTAATGGGTTAGTTACCCTCTTACCCTTGACCATAGCAGAACTGGTTTTTCTGGCGGCTGGTATTTTTTTTATCTCTTTCCCTTCAGGCCCGCATCTCCAGTGCACACGCCTATACGGTTTCTAGTCTGGAGTCACAGTGCGATGGACTTCGTGCAAGTTAACTATATGGTATTATTGTTTAATGCTTGGTAGACATAAATTTTTACACCATCACCACAATAGAAAAAAAAACGCCACTTTTTTTGTCAATTTTTTGCTAAATTTTAAAGTTTTTTGCCTAAACTTCTCTAGCACCATTTTTTTGACAAAAAGCTTCGCGTCCGTGCTCATTGTAATTTTTTTGAAAATTTATTAACAAATTTTCTATTACAACAATTTTTTCTTCAGCCCTAGATTTTACCATACAATCTAATTTTTAACTAGATTTTTTTTACTTTTTTTTAGGGTAAAATCCTCTACCCCCTTACTAATAGTTTTAAAATTTTAACCAATTTTTTTTAATCTTTTGCTAAAGACGGGACTTACCCAAAAATCAATTATTAGATAATTCCGGTCATTGTTCAAACTATGTTT